GCCCCCTCTGAATACAGCACAGCCACCCCACTAAAATCCGACCGAACCGACAATAAACCACTACTATTCACCGTCCCTTCATCCACTAAAAACCCCAACACACCACTCACAACAAGCCCAACCACTACAACCAACCCCATTCCAAAACCATAACCAACAACCCCCAAACTACCCCAAGCCTCCGGATAAGGATCCGCCGCCAACGACACCGAATAAACAAACACCACCAACATCCCCCCCAGATAAACCATAACAAGTACTAAAGAAATGAAGGAAACCCCCAAACTTGCTAACCAACCACACCCTGCAACCGCCGCCACAACCAGCCCTAACACCCCATAGTGAGGAGAAGGGTTAGATGCAACCGCTAACCCCCCTAAAACAAAACACAACCCTAAAAACAAAACAAATTCTATCATAAGTTCCCGCCCAGCCTCTCTCTGAGATCTACGGCCTGAAAAGCCGCCGTTATAAAATTTAACTACAAGAAC